AAGTTAAAGAGGGTATTTATGCTCGTCGTGTCCTTTATATGGATATCAGAGGGCAGGGAGTGCTTCCATTGACCCATACTGATGAGAATTTGACTGCGTGGGAAATTGAACAAAAAGCTGCTGAATTGGCCTATTTCTTGCGTGTTCCCATCGAAGTTTTTTGAGAAATGGGAAAAATTTTCTCAGCAGGAGGGGAAAACTCAAGAATCTTCTTTTTCTATAACATATTTCGATAACAAAACTTAACTGAGATTTCGTCCGAACATTCATTCGAGCTAAAGCAGGCTTATATGGGACAAGGATAAAAAAACTTTTTTGGGGTTGGAGTCTGTCTTTTTTATATGTGTGTAATAAACACAACTCAATTCAATAAAAACAAGAAGTAAGAAATTGAAAGAATGGATTCATCTCATAATCAACCCTTTGGAAATAAAACCCCCCCTTTCCTACTTTTATTTTTTACATATTTTTAATAAGTCCAATATTTGTATAAATAAAAAATATAGAAATCCAGACTAGTTGGAATTGAAACTTTAGATTCAGATAGATCATATCCTGTAAATTTTTACAATCGACACGCCTTATTTATCTATTTTTTTGCTCCGTAATGTCCAAACAGTTGGATGCCTTAATAAGGATTACGGATAACTAGCCAATTTCTGTCTTGGTTTGCAGCTTTTTTTGATCATAACAATATTTTTCCGAAACTTCCCTCAATTATTCTATTCCCGACTCCTCATAGTTAGCGAACTTTTTTCGAAATATTAGCTATTTTGATAGAATAATAAAAAGGGAGTTCTTTCGTCTCAAAATCTGAATAAGATTCATATTCATTACTTAATTCTTTCGGCCATTCCTCGAAGGGAACTACTTTTGACCAATTGAGTTGAAAGATCGGCAAACAATATTGTTGATTCTTTGTTCATTCGAAGTCAAAGTGGATTCTTAGTCAATTTGGGTACTCTTTCGAGATTCGAGAACTAAGCCCGAAATTACAAATCAAAAAGAGTGCATAGATTCCTAGCTTCGATACCGTGGAATAGAACTCGTACGTAAGAGAAAGATGCGATGGCATAGAATCGCTGACGGAGATATTTTCAGTAACAACTCACAGATGAAAAAATGGCAAAAAAAAAAGCATTTACCCCTCGTTTATATTTTGCATTTATAGTATTTTTGCCTCAGTGTCTTTCTCTCTTATTTAATAAAAGTCTGGAATCTTGGGTTACTAATTGGTGGAATACTGGGCAATCCGAAACTTTTTTGAATGATATTGAAGAAAAGAGTATTCTAGAAAAAGTCATAGAATTAGACGAACTTCTCCTCTTGGACGAAATCATCAAGGAATACTCGGAGACACATCTACAAAACCTTCGTATAGGAATCCACACCGAAATAATCCAATTAATCAAGATACATAACGAGGATCGTATCCATATGACTTTGCACTTATCAACAAATCTAATCTCTTTCGTTATTCTAAGTGGTTATTCTATTTTGGGTAATAAAGAACTTGTTATTCTTAACTCTTGGGCTCAGGAATTCCTATATAATTTAAGTGACACAACCAAAGCTCTTTCTATTCTTTTATTAGCGGATTTTTGTCTCGGATTTCATTCGACCCGTGGTTGGGAGCTAATAATTAGCTCTGTCTACAAAGATTTTGGGTTTGTTCATAATGATCTAATTATATCTTGTCTTGTTTCTATTCTTCCAGTCATGCTAGATAGCATTTTTAAATATTGGGTTTTCTATTATTTAAACCGCGTCTCTCCGTCACTTGTAGTGATTTATCATTCAATAAGTGAAAAATGATCTATCGATCCTATATTAATCCAATTAGAATGTTTCTTACTTTGTAGTTGTACATAAGCAAAGGAATTCAAATTGTACTTCTTTTTTATATTTCTACCCCATCCGGGGGATTTATCCTATAATATTATTCCAGTAAATAGCAGAATTGTGGATAGGAAACTAGATTAGTGACCTACTCAATTTATTGTAGAAATTTTCGGTATCACTGGACCATGCAAACTAGAAATACTTTTTCTTGGATAAAGGAGCGGATTGCTCGCTCCATTTCCGTATCGCTCATGATATATATCATAAGCCAGACATCTATTTCAAGTGCATATCCCATTTTTGCACAGCAGGGTTATGAAAATCCACGAGAAGCGACCGGGCGTATTGTATGCGCCAATTGCCATTTAGCTAATAAGCCCGTGGAGATTGAGGTTCCACAAGCGGTACTTCCCGATACTGTATTTGAGGCAGTTGTTCGAATTCCTTATGATATGCAAGTGAAACAAGTTCTTGCTAATGGTAAAAGGGGGGCTTTGAATGTCGGGGCTGTTCTTATTTTACCGGAGGGGTTTGAATTAGCCCCTCCCAATCGTATTTCCCCAGAAATGAAAGAAAAGATAGGAAATCTGTCTTTTCAGAGCTATCGCCCTAATAAAAAAAATATTCTTGTCATAGGCCCTGTTCCTGGTCAGAAATA